GTAAGGTTGTCTCTGTGAATAACATTATATGTGGACTAATAGGGATTATGGCCCTGAAAAAGGAACCAGAGGCGCAAAAGAGCAAGTTTAGCGAGGGGTTTAGGGGGAAAGTATACTCCTGAAGCTAGTAATGTAGGGTCTTACGGGCTGCGAAGTTGCTGATCTCTCCGGGAATGGACGATTAATAGATAACCTAGTTCTTTAGAGACAGGCACTACAAGAAATTACTCACTTTTGTCCTGCTACCATTAACTCTTTCTTGTCCGCCGGGATTCCTCCCGTCCTGGAAATTGGGTTATGTAAAGAGCAGCATTATATGGGTTTAGTACTGTTGTAGGGCGAATCTAGTCCCTGAAACCATCATGGTGAACGCCAGGCATGCGCGATGAGCACAATATGAATTTTAGCTCCTCATTATATGTATAATGTGGTAAATAATTAATATGTAATAGTACATGGATAGTGGCAAAATACCCCCTCGGGGGGGGAGGGGGGGGGTGGAGTAGGAAGGTTTTATGTAACTCTAAGAAGGGTGTAAATCTTCGCTCTTTGGTTTACAAGACCAATGTTTTTTGTAAACTATTAGAGTATTTTGGTTTAGTATTTTAACATTTTATTTTCTAAGGTAGAGATTAGGGGAAAGAGGATTAAGAGGATTATGAAATAGGTAATTGAAGCCAATTGGCCGATAATAATAAATGGATGTTCGACTGGCTGGCTGCCTACTCATGTTAGGATTAGTAAGTTAGTTACTAGAATTCAGAATAAGATTTGTGAAAAGGGGCGGAAGGTTATTGTGCGTTGTTTAGATTTATGTAGGAATGGACATAGGAATAAGATTAATACTGAAGCGGCTAGGGCTATTACACCTCCTAGTTTGTTTGGGATAGAACGTAGGATGGCATATGCGAATAGGAAGTATCATTCTGGTTTAATATGTGGGGGTGTAACTAAGGGGTTAGCTGGGGAGAAGTTTTCTGGGTCTCCTAGTAAGTTGGGTGAGAATAGTGCTAGGGTGGCTAGGAGCAAGAATATAATGGTGAAGCCTACGAGGTCTTTTAGGGAGAAGTATGGATGGAAGGGGATTTTATCACAATTTGATGATAGGCCTAAAGGGTTATTTGACCCAGTTTCGTGAAGGAAGGTAAGGTGAATTAAGGTGAGTCCTGCAATTATGAAGGGTAGTAGGAAATGTAGGGCGAAGAATCGGGTTAATGTGGGGTTATCTACTGAAAACCCCCCTCAGGTTCATTCTACGATTGTTTGACCAATGTAAGGGATTGCTGAGAATAGGTTTGTGATTACGGTGGCCCCTCAGAATGATATTTGTCCTCAGGGCAGGACATAGCCTACGAAGGCGGTTGCTATTAAGGTGAGTAGGAGAATAACTCCTGTGTTTCAGGTTTCTTTGTATAGGTACGAACCATAATAAAATCCTCGGCCGATGTGAAAATAGATACAAATGAAGAATAGTGAAGCTCCATTTGCGTGAAGGTTGCGGATTAGTCATCCGTATTGAACATTTCGACAGGTATGAGTAACGGATGAGAATGCTAGGGTGATGTCTGCGGTGTAATGTATAGCTAGTAATAATCCCGTGATGATTTGGGTTATTAAGCAAATGCCTAGGAGGGATCCGAAGTTTCATCAAATGGAGATGTTAGGGGGGGTTGGTAGGTCAATTAAGGAGTGGTTGATTATCTTTAATAGGGGGTGGTACTTTCGTAAGTTTGGGGCCATAAATTGTTTTAGTCTGTGTGCATTAGTAGGGCAAGCAGAATTGATAGGGCGAAGGATCCTAAGTATGTTTTAATTAGTCCTGTATGTAGGATTGTTGACTTTTTGGTTATCATAAGTTGTAGGTCTGTGAGTCCTTCTGGACCTATTTTTTTATTTCATGACAGGTCAATAAGGTGTGAAGAGAGTTTTTGTCCAGTGTTTAGAAGGGTTATAGATATCAGGCGATGTGTTAGAGGATTAAAGTAGCCTAGTGAAGATGAGAAGTTTACTAGTGGGTTTTGCTTTGGTTGTGTTATAGAGTGGGTTATATTAGATAATTCAATCGCTAGTAGAATTCCTAGGATTGTTAGGATGATAGCGGAGGTTTTCATTGATAAGGGCATGGTTATTGGGAGGGTTTTTGTTGGGGTAATATATGATGTAATAAGTAGACCAGCTGTAATACTTCCTAGTGCAAGGCGAGTAATGGGGTTAGTGATGTTTGAGTTGTTTTCGTTAATTGGTATAATTGTTATCATTCGTGTGAATCCTGTTTGAACTAGTGATGTTATTCGTAGGCTGTAGGTTGCTGTGAATGATGTAGCTGTAAGTGTAAGGAGTAATGCTCAGGCGTTTACGTATGATATGTTTAGGTTTTCGATGATTAGGTCTTTAGAATAAAATCCAGCTAGAAATGGGGTGCCTATTAATGCAAGGTTTCCAATAGTTAAACATGAAGTGGTTGTTGGAAGTATTTTTTGTAGGCCTCCTATTTTTCGAATATCTTGCTCTCCGTTGAGGTTGTGGATAATAGACCCTGAGCAAATAAAGAGTATAGCTTTGAAGAATGCGTGGGTGGAGATATGTAGAAAGGCAAGTTGGGGCAGGTTTAGTCCGATAGTAACTATTATTAAGCCTAGTTGACTTGATGTAGAGAAGGCAATGATTTTTTTAATATCATTTTGTGTTAGTGCGCATGTGGCGGCAAATAGTGTTGATAGGGCCCCTAGGCATAAGCATGTGGAAAGAGCAGTTTGATTATTAGTAAGTATTGGGTGTATTCGAATTAGTAGGAAGATTCCTGCTACAACTATTGTGCTTGAATGAAGTAGGGCGGATACTGGAGTGGGACCTTCTATAGCATTTGGTAGTCAGGGATGTAGGCCGAATTGGGCTGATTTTCCGGCTGCGGCTAGAATTAAGCCTAGTAGGGGTAGTGTAGGGGTTGGGGTTGTGGGGATGGTTTGTTGTAATTCTCATGAGTTAATAGTTGATGCTAGTCATGCTATACTTAGGATGAGTCCAATATCCCCGATTCGATTATATAGTACAGCTTGGAGGGCAGCTGTGTTAGCTTCTATACGGCCTTGTCATCATCCGATTAGTAAGAATGATATGATTCCTACTCCTTCCCATCCAATAAATAGTATAAATATGTTATTAGCTGTTGTTAAGATTAGTATAGCGATGAGGAAAAGTGATAGGTAGGAGAAGAATTTTTTAATGTAGGGGTCTGTGGCTATATATCAGGATGTGAATTGTATAATTGATCATGTTACAAATAAGGCAATAGGGAAGAACATTATTGAGTATTGGTCAAATTTTAAGCTGAATGGTATATTAAAGTTTGTTATGAATTTTCATTGTCAGCAGTAGATAATGTTGTCTGAGCCGGAGTATAGAAATAATGTTAATGAAATTAGGCTGGTAAGGAAGGCGGCTTTAATAGTTTGGGTGGTGGTATTAGGTGGGGTGTCTGGTGTTGAGGATAGGGTTGTTATGATTATTGGGGTGATGATTAAAATTAATGTTAGGAGTATAGAGGTGTTTATGAGTAATGTTAGGTCCACTACTTTTACTTGGATTTGCACCAAGATGGGTGGCTCCTAAGACCAGTGGATTTCTATTATCCTTTAAAAGTTAAGGGGGCTGAGATTTTAAGCTCAGATGCAAGAGTTAGCAGTTCCTGCTGGTTAAACCTCCCCTCGGCAGGTAAGAAGGTTTTAACTTCTATTTTTAGAGTCACATTCTAATGTTTGGTTTGAAACTATACTTGCATAAAGGTATTCCGGAAATTAGTTCTGGTTTTAGGATTAATAGAAGTATTGGTGTAATGTGGAGGGTTATTAGTAGGTGTTCTCGTGTATTTGAGTTTTGGATAGTTGTGATATGGGTTGGGATGGTGCCTCGTTGAGTTGTTAAAAGTATAAATAAGGTGTATATAGCGGTGAGGAGCGTTGCAGTTCCTGTTAGTATGATAGTGAGAATAGATCAGTCGAATAGTGCGATTATGATTGTTAGTTCTGCTATTAGGTTAGTTGTGGGGGGTAAGGCTATGTTTATGAGATTGGCTAGCAATCATCAGGTTGCTATTAATGGTAGAATTGGTTGTAGGCTTCGTGTTAATAATAGAATTCGGCTGTGTGTGCGTTCATAATTTGTATTAGCGAGACAGAATAGTATTGAGGAGGTAAGGCCATGGGAGATTATAAGGATTATTGCTCCTGAGAAGGCTCACTGGGTTTGGATTATTCCTGCTGCGATGACTAAGGCTATATGGCTGACGGATGAATAAGCAATGAGGGCTTTTAAGTCTGTTTGGCGTAGGCAAATTGCGCTAGTTATTAGTGCACCTCAAAGGGATAATGTAATGAATGGGTAATGAAGGTAATTTATTAGGGAAGGCATGAAGATAGTAATTCGTATAATGCCATAGCCTCCTAGCTTGAGTAATAGTGCAGCTAAGAGTATAGATCCCGCAATTGGTGCTTCTACGTGGGCTTTTGGTAGCCATAGATGTAGACCATATAAAGGGGCTTTTACTATAAATGCGATGAGGAGGGCCAGGCTTGATAAAAGGCCAGTTCATGAGTTTATTAAGGGGGAATTTATAAGATTAATTATTGTTAGGTTTAAAGTTCCGTTTTGAGTATATAGGTGTATAATGGTAACTAATAATGGTAGAGAACTTATTAGGGTGTATAGTAGTAGGTAAATTCCAGCGCTTAATCGTTCAGGTTGGTTACCTCAGCGTGTAATGAGAATTAAGGTGGGGATTAGGGTGGATTCAAAGGAAATGTAGAACAAGGCTAGTTCTGTAGTTGAAAATGCTAGAATGATTAATGGCTGAATTGTGATTAATGTAATAATGAAGAGGCGTTTACGTGTCACGGGTTCCTGGTTAATATGGTTTTGGCTTGCTATAAGTATCAGGGGTAGTAGTCAACATGATAGGACTAGTAGGGGGGATGAGATTTGGTCAATGCCCGTCCATTGGGTTATATTTTTATGTGGAAAGTATGTTGGGAGTATTCATTGCAGGCTAATAGTGGCAATTAGGGTACTATATAAGGTTATATTGGTTCATAGATATTTTTGGGCAGAGAGGACGGCTGTTGGGAGTAGTATAATTGTTGGTAAGATAATTTTTAACATTGTAGTAGGTTTAAGTTGTGTAGGTGGTCTGAGCCGTGGGTTCGTGTGGAAGCTACTAATACTGCTAGGCCAGTGCTTGCTTCGCAAGCAGAAAATGCAAGTATAATGATAGGGGCTAGTGTTGAGGCTGCTGATTGGTTTTCTACGGGTCATATGGATAGGGAGATGTATATTGCCAGTATTATGCTCTCTAGACATAATAGGGCTGAAATTAGGTGAGTTCGGTGAAATGCTAGACCTAGGCTGCTTAATATGAAGGCGAGGTAAAAGTTAAGATGTAGTAGTGTCATAAAGAGAGCCATAGGATAAAACTATGATCTGTTGAGTCGAAATCAACTGTCTTGCTTAGACTAACTTTCTTTTTATTCTGCTCATTCTAGACCTCCTTGTATTCATTCATAAATTAATCCCAATGTAAGGAGGATAAGGATAGTGGATGTTCAAGTTAGGGTTATTATGGGCGATTGTAGTTGTGTAGCCCATGGGAGTGGCAGTAGTAGGGCAATTTCTAAGTCAAATAAGAGGAATAGGATGGCTACTGAGGAAGAATCGAATTGAGAATGGAAGTCGAGCAGAACCTAGTGGATCGAATCCACACTCGTATGGGGAGAGTTTTTCCGAGTCTGGGTTAATTTGGGTTAGTCAGAAGTTTAGTGTAATGAGGATGATGCTTAGAGTGAGGGATAGAATGAATATGAGTAGGATTATGTTAATTGCTCTTCTCTGGGGTTAAACCAGATTTTATAGATTGGAAGTCAATTGTAATAAGTATACTAGAAGAGCATGATCCTCATCAGTAGATTGTTATGTAGAGGAATAATCAGATAATATCTACGAAGTGTCAATATCAAGCGGCTGCTTCAAATCCGAAGTGGTGATTTGATGTGAAGTGGAACTTAATTAGTCGAATTAGACAAACAAGTAGGAATGAAGATCCAATGATTACGTGAAGACCATGGAATCCTGTGGCAACAAAGAAGGTTGATCCATAAATTCCATCGGCGATAGAGAAAGGTGCTTCGTAGTATTCTATTGCCTGTAAAATTGTGAAGTAAAATCCTAGTAAAATTGTTAATGTTAGTGCATGAATTGCTTGTTTTCGGTTACCTTCTGTAATGCTGTGATGGGCTCATGTGACTGTTACGCCAGATGCTAGTAAGATGGCTGTATTTAGTAGGGGGACTTCTAGAGGATTGAGGGGTTTAATTCCTGTTGGGGGTCATTGGCCACCTAGTTCAGGGGTGGGGACTAAACTGGAGTGGAAGAAAGCTCAGAAGAATCCTAGAAAGAAGAAGGCCTCTGATGTAATGAATAAGATTATTCCGTATCGTAAACCTTTTTGTACTATGGGGGTGTGGTGGCCTTGGAATGTTCCTTCTCGAATAATGTCTCGTCATCATTGGATTATAACTATGATTATTGATATTAAACCTAGGGTGAGTAGGTGAAGTGAATTATAATGGAATCATATGATTAGGCCTGAGGTAGTAAGTAGGGCGGTTGTTGCTCCGAGGATTGGTCATGGGCTTGGGTCTACTATGTGGTAAGAATGTGCTTGGTGTGCCATTAGATGTTTTCTTGTAAATATAAGCTTAGTAGAAGAACGAATACGTAAGCTTGGATTATAGCTACTGCAATTTCTAGCATTGTTAGAAGTAATAGGATTAGTGAAGTTAGAATGGATACTGTTGGTATGATTGGGAGGAGGGCAATGGTAGCAGTGGAGATTAGTTGGATAAGCAAGTGCCCTGCGGTTAGGTTGGCTGTAAGACGAACTCCCAATGCTAGTGGGCGAATAAGTAGACTAGTAGTTTCGATTAGAATTAGGGCTGGGATAAGTGGGGTTGGTGTTCCTTCTGGGAGTAGGTGGCCTAAGGAGATTGAAGGTTGATTACGTAACCCTGTAAGGAGTGTGGCTATTCATAGTGGTAAGGCGAGGGCTATGTTTATTGATAATTGGGTGGTAGGGGTGAAGGTGTATGGTAATAGTCCCAATAGATTAATTGTGAGTAGTAATATTATTAAGGATATTAAGATTAGGCTTCATTTGTGACCCTTTTTATTTAGTGGGATTATTAGTTGTTTTGTGATTATATGGAGTAGTCATGATTGAATGGTAGATAGTCGATTAGTAATCCATCGGTTATCTTGGTGAATGAGTAGTAGGGCTGGGAATATTATTGCGATAATGATTAATGGGATTCCTATGAGAGATGGGCTGGCAAATTGGTCAAAGAAACTTAGGTTCATGGTCAGGTTCAGGGGGTGGTTTTGGTATAAGGTGCTATTTTATTGGAAGGAGGGTTGTTTTGGGTAAATGACAGAAGTTTTGGTTGAATTGTGAATAGGAAGATGAATCATGTTAATATTATAATAAAGAATCATGGAGTGGGATTAAGTTGTGGCATATCATTAAGGAGGGAGGTTCCCTCTTTTTTTAGCTTAAAAGGCTAATGCTGTTGCATAGCTTCTTAATGATTAAGATAGTAGGAGAGATGATCAATCTTCAAAGTGTTTAAGTGGAGTTGATTCTACTACAATAGGTATATAGCTGTGGTTTGCTCCACAAATTTCTGAGCACTGTCCATAGAAGACTCCAGGGCGGGTGATAATGAATGATGTTTGGTTAAGTCGACCTGGGATTGCGTCAGTTTTGACCCCTAATGAGGGCACTGTTCAGGAATGTAGGACGTCTCCTGCTGTAATGATAATACGTACATGGGATTCTATGGGTACGACAACGCGATGGTCTACTTCTAAGAGTCGGAAGTGTCCTGGAGATAATTCTGCTGTTGGGATTATATATGAGTCAAATGTTAAATCTTTGAAGTCTGTGTACTCGTAGGATCAATACCATTGATGGCCAATGGCTTTTAATGTAAGGTCTGGTTGATCGATCTCGTCCATCATATATAAGATTTGCAGTGATGGAAGGGCAAGAAGGATTAGTACAATGGCTGGTAGGATTGTTCAGATTAATTCTACTTCTTGTGCGTCGGCGGTGTCTGATGATAATTTTTCTGTTAGTATGATTGTTAGGAGATATAAAACCAGACTGCAGATTGCTAGGGCGACTATTAGGGCGTGATCATGAAACTCAATTAATTCCTCTATAATTGGTGATGAGGCGTCTTGGAATCCGAGTTGTGAATGGTTGGCCATTTGGGATGTATAGGGGTTTCACCTATGATTTAACCTTGACAAGGTTATGTGATTGTTTTACTAACATCTCATAAGAAAGAAGCATAACTGGATTAGTGCAGTTGGCTTGAAACCAATGTATGAGGGTTCGATTCCTTCCTTTCTTGTACTTGGACAAAGGCTGGTTCTTCAAAGGTATGATGGGGTGGGGGGCAGCCGTAGATTCATTCGATATTTGTTGAGGGAAGTTCTGGTTGTAGGACTTTTCGTTTTGATGCGAAGGCTTCTCAGATAATAAATATAAGCATAATTACGGCTGTCATTGAGATTAGGGAGCCAATGGACGATAAGACGTTTCACAGGGTATATGCGTCAGGGTAGTCTGAATAACGTCGGGGCATGCCGGCTAAACCTAGGAAGTGTTGTGGGAAGAATGTTAGGTTGACTCCTACAAACATAACTCCGAAGTGAGTTTTGGTTCATGTTGGATGTAGCGTGTATCCGGTGAATAAAGGGAATCAATGTGTGAATCCGGCTAGGATTGCAAATACAGCTCCTATTGAGAGTACGTAATGGAAGTGAGCGACTACGTAGTAAGTGTCGTGCAGGGCAATGTCTAATGAGGAGTTTGCTAGGACGATGCCAGTCAGGCCGCCAATGGTGAAGAGGAAAATGAATCCTAGGGCTCATAATATTGGGGGATCTCATTTGATAGTCCCTCCGTGTAGAGTGGCTAATCAGCTAAACACTTTAATACCGGTTGGGATGGCAATGATTATGGTGGCTGATGTGAAGTAAGCTCGTGTGTCTACGTCTATACCAACTGTGAATATATGGTGGGCTCAGACGATGAAACCTAGGAATCCAATGGATAGTATTGCTCATACTATTCCTATATATCCAAAGGGTTCTTTTTTGCCTGCATAGTAGGCTACTACATGTGAGATAATTCCAAATCCTGGTAAGATAAGGATATACACCTCGGGGTGACCGAAGAATCAGAATAGGTGTTGATATAGTACAGGGTCTCCTCCCCCAGCTGGGTCAAAGAATGTAGTGTTTAGGTTTCGATCTGTTAGTAATATGGTAATACCAGCGGCGAGGACTGGTAGGGATAGTAGTAAAAGGACTGCAGTAATTAGGACTGATCATACGAATAATGGGGTTTGGTATTGTGAAAGGGCTGGTGGTTTTATGTTAATGGCAGTGGTGATAAAATTAATTGCTCCTAGGATTGATGATACTCCTGCTAGGTGGAGGGAAAAGATTGCTAGGTCTACAGAGGCTCCTGCGTGGGCTAAGTTGCCTGCTAGGGGAGGATATACTGTTCATCCCGTTCCTGCTCCTGCTTCTACTGTAGAGGAGGCTAGGAGAAGGAGGAATGAGGGTGGAAGGAGTCAAAAACTTATGTTGTTTATGCGGGGGAACGCTATATCAGGGGCGCCGATTATAAGTGGGACTAGTCAGTTTCCGAATCCTCCAATCAGAATAGGTATGACTATAAAGAAGATTATTACAAACGCATGTGCGGTGACAATTACATTGTAGATTTGGTCATCTCCTAGAAGAGTTCCTGGTTGTCCGAGTTCTGCACGGATAAGAAGACTCAGGGCGGTTCCAATTATGCCGGCTCAAGCACCAAAGATGAGATATAAGGTTCCGATATCTTTATGGTTGGTTGAGAATAATCATCGGGTAATGAGAGTCACAGGTAAGATGGCCGAGTGTTAAGGCGTTAGGCTGTAGACCTTTTTACAGAGGTTTAATTCCTCTTCTTATCGGCTCTGTAGTGAAATTCATATTGAGTTGCAAGCTCATTGATGTACATTGAATGTACCAGAGTCTATAGGTGGAAGCCTGTTGGTTTGGGCATCTAGCTGTTAACTAGAAGTTTGTGGGATCGAAGCCCACCCATTTAGGTAGTAAGGTCCTAGCTTAATGAAAGTGTCTGAGTTGCATTTAGGAGATGCAGGTTAATATCCTGCGGACTTTATCAGAAACTAAGAGGTTTTATCTCTTGTTTAAGGCTTTGAAGGCCTTCGGTTTATTGTTATCCTAAGTTTCTATATTATTGCTAGAATTGTGGGGGATAGAGGCAGGAGAAGGGATGATAAAGAAGCGAGGATAGCAATTAGTATATTAGGGTTTTTATTGATGTGTCACTGTTTTATGAAGTTTGTAGAGTTTGGTGGGAGTGTAATGGTGGAATAATATGTGAGGCGGAGGTAGAAGAACAGGCTAAGTAGAGATAATATAGCGATAATTGTTGCTGTTGTTGCTATTTCTTGTTTTGTAAGTTCAGTAATAATAAATCATTTTGGCATAAATCCTGTTAATGGGGGCAGTCCTGCTATGGATAAGAGTGTGAGTATTAGGGTTGCATTTATGGGTGGATTTTTTGTTCAGGAAGATATTAGTGTTATTATGTTTAGAGTTTTGGTTGTATTGAAGGTGAGGAATACGGTGGTAGTAATGATAATATATATGTAGAGATTAAGTAAGGTGAGGTTTGGGTTATAGGTAATGATAATTGTTATTCATCCTAGGTGGGAGATAGATGAGAAAGCTATGATTTTTCGGGTTTGGGTTTGGTTTAAACCTATTCAGCCTCCTGTGGCTGTTGAGATAATGGCCATAATGGTTAGGAGGGTAGTGTTTAGGGAGTGTGATGTTAAGATGAGGATAGATAATGGCGGAAGTTTTATGATTGTAGCTAGTAGTATTGCGGTTGGTAATGGTGATCCTTGTGAGACCTCTGGAAATCAGAAGTGGAAGGGTGCTAGACCTAGTTTTATTGCGATTGCTGTTGTTAGTAGTAAAGATGATACAGGATTATTTAGTTGTGTAATGTCTCATTGTCCTGTAGATCAGGCATTAATTGTGCTTGAAAAGAGTACTAACGCTGATGCTGTTGCTTGAATTAAGAAGTATTTGATTGTGGCTTCGATTGCTCGAGGGTGATGGGATTTTGCGATCATTGGGAGGATTGCGAGAGTGTTAATTTCTAATCCGGTTCAGGCTATGATTCAATGGTTGCTTGAGATTGTTATGGTTGTCCCTAGTATAATACTTATAGTAAAGATTAATATTGCATGGGGATTCATTAGTAGGGGAAGGGGTTAAACCATCATTTTCGGGGTATGGGCCCGATAGCTTTATTAGCTTACTCTACTAGAAAATAATATAATGGAAGTATAAAGGGTTTTGATCCCTTTTGTGTAGGTTCAATTCCTACTTTTCTAAGTTGTGTAGTAATTAGGAAATGAGGGGATTAGTGTACCTCTATGTTCACTTTATCAAAGTGATCCTTTGTGTTCAGGCACATTTCCTTTGTCTTATTAGGGGTGGAAGGCCTGCGTAGCAGATCGGCATGCTAATATGTCATAAGCATAGGGATAATGTAATGGGTAAGAAGTTTTTTCATAAGAGATGTATGAGTTGGTCGTAGCGGAATCGTGGATATGAAGCACGAATTCATAGGAAGCCAGAGGATAATAGTAGGACTTTTAGGGCTAAGATAGTTGGGAATAATTCTGAAGTTAGATTTAGGAAGCTAGGGTTAAGGAATAGGATTGTGGTTAGCGTGTTTATTAGTATAATGTTAGCGTATTCAGCAAGGAAAAAAAGGGCGAATGGCCCTGCGGCGTATTCTACGTTAAATCCTGATACTAGTTCAGATTCACCTTCTGTTAAATCGAATGGAGCTCGATTTGTTTCAGCAAGGGTTGAGATGTATCATATTATGGCTAGAGGCCATGAGGAAAAAATAAGGTATATGGATTCTTGGGTTGTGGCGATGGTGCTCAGAGTATAGCTTCCGCTAAGTACAATAATTGATAAAAGGATAATGGCTAGGGTAACTTCATATGAGATTGTCTGGGCTACCGCTCGTAGGGCTCCGATCAAGGCATATTTTGAGTTGGAAGCTCAACCTGATCATAGGATGGAGTAAACTATTAGGCTCGATATTGCTAATAGGAACAATAAGCCCAAATTTAAATCGGTGAGTGAAAATGGAAGGGGGATTGGGATTCAGATCGTGATTGCTAAGAGCAGTGCTAATATGGGAGTCAAGAGGAATAAAAGAGGGGATGAGGTTGATGGGCGGATTGGCTCTTTGATAAATAGTTTCACCCCGTCCGCAATTGGTTGTAGTAGGCCAAATGGTCCTACAACATTTGGGCCTTTTCGAGCTTGTATGTAGCTTAAGATTTTTCGTTCTACTAATGTTAGGAAAGCTACAGCAATTAAGATGGGAATGGCATAGGATAATATTATTAGAAGGGGTGCTAGTATAGGAAATTGAGTCATATATGGAACAGCTAGGGAGAGGATTTGAACCTCTGGATAAAGGACTTAAGCCTTTTGCATTTGCCGAGCTCTGCCACGCTAGCGATCCTTTTCTAGGATATAGATTAGGGGAGTATGGCTTGGTAGTAATTTAGTTGGGTTCATTACTTTAGGGAAGGCGTGCTTTGTAGTATTGGCCTTATTTTTCCGGTCCTTTCGTACTAGGAAAAATTTGTCATAGATAGAAACCGACCTGGATTACTCCGGTCTGAACTCAGATCACGTAGGACTATTAATCGTTGAACAAACGAACCCTTAATAGCGGCTACACCATTAGGATGTCCTGATCCAACATCGAGGTCGTAAACCTCCTTGTCGATAGGGGCTCTTGAAGGAGATTGCGCTGTTATCCCTGGGGTAGCTTGGTTCATTAATCAGTTGTACTGGGTCTGGTCACTGTTAGTACGTTGAAGTGTTATTCTTGGTAAAGATGTATGGTCTTATTTTTGGAGGGTCTGTTTTTCTCCAAGGTCGCCCCAACCAAAAAATGTAGGCCATGGTTTACGGTAGTGGGCCTGGTGGGCTTAAGTCGGTTGAAGTTGGCCTTTTATTTTAAAGTTCCACAGGGTCTTCTCGTCTTATGTGTTTATTCCTGCTTTTGCACGGGAAGATCAATTTCACTGATTACCTGTAAGAGACAGTTGAGACCTCGTTTAGCCATTCATACAGGTCTCGATTTATGAGACAATTGATTGCGCTACCTTTGCACGGTTAGGATACCGCGGCCGTTAAACATATGTCACTGGGCAGGCGTCACCTTTAATACTTGGCTGGCTAAAGGCTATGTTTTTGGTAAACAGTCGGGCCTCTGATTTGCCTAGTTCCTTTTACAGGTTTTAATCTTTCTATCAGGCGCTCCTGGGTCGGGTTAACAGAGTTCTTAGTACAGGGTCTTGTTTGTATTAAAGTACTGGTTATGCTGTTAATAATCAGGGCATGTAAGCTTGCGCTTTAGAGGGTGAGACCAAGTTACTTATTTTAGCATTAATTCTTCTATAAGGATAGATTAGCCTGTTGCAGTTAGGGAGTCGAAATGTCTTAGGATTTTTAGTTACAGAGCTTTGACGCACTCTTTATTGATGGCTGCTTGAAGGCCCACGGTTTGATTGGTAAGAGTTAAATTTGACTTATCCGCTTGGGGAGGTTGTATCCTTTTTTAAAGGGGCTGTACCCCCTTTAAATTGCTCTTAATTATCACGTAATAGGTAGATGGGTGTCTGGGGAGGGTAAATTAAGGGTGAACTTATATTCATTTCACAGGCAACCAGCTATCACCCAGCTCGATTGGCTTTTCACTTCTACTAACAAGTCGTCCCACTCTTTTGCGACAGAGACGGGTGTGCTCATAGATAGCTGCTTGTAAGTAGCTCGCTTGGGTTTCGGGGTGGCAAACTAAAATTCGTTTTGCTTGGTTATTCTTGCTAAATCATGATGCAAAAGGTACAAGAGTTCATCTTTGCTATTTGACAGTTGTGTTTTCATTATTATTTCATCATTCCCTTGCGGTACTGTTATCTATAGCTCCAGAGAATTCTTTTCTATCGCCTATACTAAGTTGGTAAAATGTTTTAGTTTTGTGGTGAAGTAAATTATTGATTTGTTTGTCATGTAGTGGTTGGGCTAGAGTGGGCTTCAAAGCGATCTGGATGGTGACAGATATCTTTCAGGTGTAAGCTGAATGCTTTAGTATTATAGCTACGCCTTGGTATGCTAAGTACACCTTCCGGTACACTTACCTTGTTACGACTTACCTCATCTTTAGCTAGTGTGTAGATTAGTTATAGTGGGTGTAAAGCTTTTTGAAGAGGGTGACGGGCGGTATGTACGTGTCCCAGAGCCGATTTAAAGAGGGCTTAGTTGATTCCTCTTTACTTCTAAATCCGCCTTCTAGAGATTGTTTCATATCTCTTTTCGTATTTTCTAAGATTAGAGAGTGTAGCCCATTTCTTCCGTCTCATAAGCTATACCTTGACCTGTCTTGCTAGCGGAATTAAGCTATTGTGTTCACTGTTGTTCTTTCAGGATAGGTGAACTGGGGACGGCGGTATGTAGGCTGTTTTGGGCGAGAGGCGGTTGGGTGTATCGTGGATTATCGATTACAGAACAGGCTCCTCTAGGTGGGTTTGGGGCACCGCCAAGTCCTTAGAGTTTTAAGCGTTTGTGCTCGTAGTTCTCAGGCGGGTACTTTGGTAGGTTAAGTACCAGGATTTAGGGCTAAGCATAGTGGGGTATCTAATCCCAGTTTGTGTCCTAGCTTTCGTGGAGTCTAGTTTATCGTGGTACTAAGATTGTTTTATGAGGTTTTCGGTACATCTTACGCCTATGACAGCTTAGTTGTATTTTCATCTTAGTTTAATTAATAAGGTTTATACCACTCTTTACGCCGTATAACAGTTAATTTGGGCTTCTTGTATGACCGCGGTGGCTGGCACAAGATTTACCAGCCCTGGTAGGAGTTGCTATAACTAAGTCAAGTTTTCACTTATTGCTTAATGTTAATTACTGCTGAATACCCGTGGGGGTGTGGCTGAGCAAGGTGTCTTAGGCTACCGTTTAAATTTATGGGTGTGCCTGATACCTGCTCCCTTAACTTTGGTAAATGGTCAGGGGCATTTACACTGGGATGCGGATACTTGCATGTATATATTTAGCAAAAACTAACAGTAAGGTTAGGACTAAGTCTTTTGTCCTTGGGTAGATATGGGTACCATTTTGGCATCTTCAGTGCCATGCTTTGTAAGTTAAGCTACTAAGGACAGACGTTGAAAGTTTCTTGGTAGTTTGATATTTCTGGTGGTGTGATGTTTGGTTGGTACTTGTGGGATTTAGTTAGTACGTGATATAGTTGTGTAGTGTGTAATAGATAGATATAAATATATCTGTATTTGGGTTTTATAAAATAATTGTAGGTTGAATGTGGGTTGTTAATTAGGGAGGTTTGAAAATTGTTTTAGTTTAAGTTAATGTGATTGGTGTTCTTGTAGTTGAATTTTACAACGACGGTTTTTCAGGCCGTAGGTCTTGGGAAGGTCCAAGTAAGAATTATTATGACTTATTTTGTTGTGTCATTGGGAGTGTGCTTTGTGTTAGGTGGACTAGCAGTTGCGTCAAATCCTTCACCGTATTATGGGGTGATTGGTTTGGTTTTAGCGTCTGTGGTTGGTTGTGGATGGTTGTTGAGTTTGGGTATCTCGTTTATATCTTTGGTGTTATTTATGGTGTATTTAGGGGGAATGTTGGTGGTTTTTGTATATTCTGTCTCTTTGGCAGCGGACCCTTTTCCGGAAACTTGAGGGGATTTACGAGTAGTTGGGTATGGGGTGGGGTTTGTTTCAGTGGTTGTTGTTGTTTTAGTTTTTGGGGGCATGGTTGAGTGTTTGAAGTTCTGGGCTAGTACTGTTGACAGTACGGGTGTGTTTTTAATGCGGTTGGATTTTAGTGGGGTTGCGATGTTTTATTCGTGTGGAGTTGGGATGTTTTTAGTGGCAGGGTGAGGGTTATTGTTGACTTTGTTTGTGGTTTTAGAGCTTGTGCGAGGTTTATCTCGTGGGGCGATTCGGGCGGTTTAGTGGTATTAGAGCAGAAAATAGTTTAATAAAAAATACCAGCTTTGGGAGTTGGTGATAAAGGTTTAATTCCTTTTTTTCTGAAGGTTTGGTTGGGTGAGGAGTTATAGTTTGATGACTGGGTTTAAGCAATTAATGTTAGTATAGATTATGTAGGTTGGGTGTGGGTTAATTTAATAGTAAAAAAATAAAAATTTTTATATGTAAGTTATAGTTTTTTGGTAGGAGGCTTTGGGTTTTGTTTTATGTTATACATATAAATATGGTAAAGAATTTTATGATAAATGATAAATAAAATTTTTTAGTAGGGGGTTTTCTATAATGTGTAATGTCATGATAATAAAAATATATAATGAATGTATGATGATCATAAAGTTTTTGTAAACATAAAATAAAGAAATGTTTATTAGAAATTTAAGGAGATTATACAATGAAACAAATGTAAATTTTTTTAAAATTTTTTTTAAAAAATTTACATTTATGTTCTAGGATTGTTTTAGGTAATGGATGGATGACAAAATTAATGATTGAGCATGATAAATGATTAACTGGGATATTCCTAGTTTTGAATTTTACAAAATGGTGACAATTTGGGGTAAAAATCGAAAAAACATGTCCGGAAGGCATACACTTATTTGTTGGCTTTAACCACTTGCGCGTCCTGAGGGAAATGACAGAAAAAGTGCATCAGTGTGGATGTGATTCCCCGGATACTTGAAACCGTCTCATTCAGCTGTGCCTGAAGGAGAGGAAAGGCCCGTGATCCATTGTAGCCCACGTCAACAAATAGTAAGCCCCTGCTCGAGAGCCTGTGGGCCTCCTGTGAGGATTCTGAGAAGAGAAATAGAACCAATAGAAGAGATGGACTAAAATGCCGCGATTACGAGGTAGGGTGTACCTGAAATA